AGGGAGAGGGCGAATCGTTGAATAGGGAAGAGAGTGGATCTCCAGGGTCCCAAAGGAATCGCCTTACTCGAAAAAAGCCTTTTTCTTTGGAAAAAAATATATCTCGTATCCGGTACTGCGCGGTTCCACTCTCCGAATCATTCTCTTCATACTCATACTCTTCATCATCTTCATACTCAACCCTTCCATACTCACGCCTTTTATAATAACGCCTCTGCCCGCCCTGAAATAACCTGGCCCAAGGGAAAAATCCCATATCTTTGATCCAATCAAATACAAAGTCCAGGGGGCGCCATATTCTAGGACTCCAAGCTATGCGCTCGAGTACGTCCTCTGCACTCTCGTCTATTGAAAACTCCGTGTTGTATTGTTGATAGATCAAGCTCCGATCAAAGATAGAACGAACTCCATTTTGGATCATATCTAAGGGATTCCTTGGTTTGGGCCGAACAAGCAATGTCACTCGATCATTATCAAACTGACTGCAATCTTTTTCTGTCCACAAGGGTCCCACCAGAGCGCCTTCTAGTTCTATTAGGCCATGAACTAGATCAGAATCATTCTCAACGAGTCTATAAGAAGTGATCCTATTTTTTTCATCGGATCCGGATAGAGACCAAAGGTCTTGAGCGATCGATCCGGCAGAACAGCTCAAAATATAAAGAAGTATCGTTAATTTCTTTATGCTCGTTCCAAGTTCGAAGTACCATTTGTACAAATAAGAATCCCCCTCGTCAGGTGATATCCTCTTCAGATAGATAGATATAGGATCTACGAGGCACTTACTTAGAAATACATTTTGTGCAACAGCCCTTCCTATCTGATAGAAAAGCATCTCACGACCCCGAATCGGTCTTACACGGGATCGCAAATACCAAGTTTGTCTATGAAGAACAGATCTAATTGTATTAGTGTCTATAATTGATTTCTTCTGTGCAATACTAATCGATAGGGCCTCATTGGTAAGTGCTGCAAGATCTTGGAGATTGGCCCCCAATCCATGAGTATGGAACATTTTCTTTTCCAAGTGAAATCCCTTAGTATATGAAAGGGTGAAAAAGTGCTTTCGTTCTTGTGGACTAAGAAGCCTTCGTATCTTAATGCATGTATTTAATTTATTCGGAGCTATTAGACAGGGATCCACTTTTTGGGGAATATGAGTCGAAGCAATAACAAGAATCTTTTGACTTTGCCAATCCTGGGGGAGATCGTTCACGAATAGACCGAGGGATAAGTCCATCGACTCGCTCCAATTCAGATTATGAATGTTTGGAATCCATATTATGCAAGGAGACATTGCTCTTGCTAATTCGAGTTGAAGGATGAGAAAAAATCGGTCTATGAACCACGGTAGCAAACACGTAACTGGCGACTCATTCATCATAGTTACAAGCTCCAGCTCCCTATCCCCAATATCGTCATCCTCAATAAAACCGTCACTCTCCTCAAGATCGATCCTATTATCATCCTCCACATCGCCACCATCCTCAAAATCTTCGTCAACCTCCCCACTATCATCAAAAATAAAATTGGAATCCATGACCTTGTTCAGAAATACTTTAATGAAAGGAACATTGGAGTTTGTCGCTAGGTATTTGACCAAATAGGATCGTCCAGTTCCTATAGAACCTATCACTAAAATACCCCTAGAGGGGGATAGGGTGGTTAAGCGGAGCGAAAAGGGTTTTCCATGAGATGAACGATTAGCCCCATACGACGGGCTTTGTGAATAATTGATTGCCTGATAATGAGCAAGGAATATCCCTCTTTCTGCTAAACAGGATGTATTGAACTCATAATTCATTAGATCCTTGTTCTGAATGTCAACTAAGTATCGTAAGTTAATTGCTCCCGGTTGTTCAGTCATTTGATAACCAGAGTCATTCTTTGATAAATGATCACTATGAGTCAAACTCAATAGAATTTGATCAATCCTTTTTTCTGTCGTTAAGTTCAAAAAATGAACCATCAATGCCCTTTCTTTATCCTCAATCTGATCACTTTTCACGACCCAGGAGTCTATTTTCTCATCATTCCAATCAAGCTTCACAACTTTTCTTAGCGATAAATAGATCTCTTTACTTGTATGACTTAGATGGCTCGTATTTTCAAAATAAGGGGGTGGATCTAGTCCGATACCCCTGAGATTGTACTCGAAATTAAAATCTCCCCTTGCCTTCTTAAAGCGTACTAATTTGACCCTCTCACCGAGAACAACAACATCATCCAACAGCCTTACGAACTCACCACTCTCAGTGATCTCAAGGAGAATTTGATATATTTCTTCTAGAAAAAATAGAAAGCGATTTATTAACCAGAAAAAATTCAGTTTACAAGAAGTCGGGTTAGGTTTAGGTAGAGGGTACCTATCCAGAAGTTCTCGCAACTCCATGATGTATGATGGAGTCGTCATAGATTTGAACTCTGCGAAGTCTGTCTGTAACTCACTATAGGTTGAGGAAACAAGGAAAAGGTGTGCAGAAACGAGATATCCAGCAAC